TTTATTTCACTAATTACTACTATTCCAGATACGTCCTGGTATGGGATCATTTGGACTACAAAATCAAATCAGATTCTAGAACAAGATTTGATAAGTAATAGTCAACAAATTGGAATTCATTTAGCAGCAGATTTTTTTCTTCCATTTGAACTCATTTCAATAATTCTTTTAGTCGCTTTAATAGGTGCTATTGCTATAGCTCGTCAATAAGAAATCTTTAAAATGAGTAATTCAAATAGAATCAACGCAAAAGGAATGTTAGAATTCGTTAATGTGAATTTCTGGCTAAAAAAATAGAATAAAAAGACTTTAATTTTATATTGATCTCTTACCAACCTGTTCCATTATTCCATATTTGTTAGAATCGAATCGATTGAATTCTTGTTCAGATTAAAAATGAATAAAAAAGGAGTTGGTTAATGATGCTCGAGCATATACTTGTTTTGAGTGCCTATTTATTTTCCATTGGTATCTATGGATTAATCACAAGTCGAAATATGGTTAGAGCCCTTATGTGTCTTGAACTTATATTAAATTCAGTTAATATAAATTTTGTAACATTTTCTGATATTTTTGATAATCGTCAATTAAGAGGAGATATTTTTTCAATTTTTGTTATAACTATTGCAGCCGCTGAAGCAGCTATTGGATCGGCTATTGTTTCATCAATTTATCGTAACAGAAAATCAACTCGTATTAACCAATCCAATTTGTTGAATAAATAGTATTAATCATATAAATGCTAATTTTGAATATTAATAATTCAAATTAGTGGGTTTGATATGTCTATAGTAGGGTATAATCGTAGTTGCAAAAACATAAGAAATCCAAGTATTTTGGCTCTCCCTCATAAATCAATTCGTAAGTAAATTGATTCTTATCACTCATTGATTCGTCTGGTATCTAACTATAGGATTCATTTATAAGTTAGTTTACTAAACCGAAAATTTATGGCGTTCAAAAACGTATCGATCAAATGTCACATTCAGTAAAGATTTATGACACATGTATAGGATGTACTCAATGTGTCCGGGCGTGCCCCACGGATGTATTAGAAATGATACCCTGGGATGGATGTAAAGCTAAACAAATTGCCTCTGCTCCAAGGACTGAGGACTGTGTTGGTTGTAAGAGATGTGAATCCGCCTGTCCAACGGATTTTTTGAGCGTTCGGGTTTATTTATGGCATGAAACAACTCGCAGTATGGGTCTAGCTTATTGATATATTCCATAAAACTCTACTTGAATCCATTTTCTTTGTTTGTTTATCGAAAAAATCCGTGCTCAAAATCAAATTAAATTGAGCACGGATTTTTCTGGTCCAAGTGTATCTTGTCTTTACCACGAACCATTTTCCTTGCTTAACAATAATTGTAGTTTTACCAATATTTGTGGGTTGCTTCATTTTTTTTCTTCCACACAGGGGAAATAGAGTAATAAGGTGGTATACTATATGTATGTGTACCTTAGAACTTCTTCTAACGACTTATGCATTCTGCTATCATTTTCAATCGGATGATCCATTAATCCAACTAATGGAGGATTATAAATGGATCCATTTTTTAGATTTCCATTGGAGATTAGGAATAGACGGACTCTCTATAGGACCCATTTTACTGACGGGATTCATCACGACTTTAGCTACTTTAGCGGCTTGGCCGGTTACTCGAGATTCTCGATTATTTCATTTCCTGATGTTAGCAATGTACAGTGGTCAAATAGGATTATTTTCTTCTAGAGATCTTTTACTTTTTTTCCTCATGTGGGAGTTAGAATTAATTCCCGTTTATCTACTTGTATCGATGTGGGGAGGAAAAAAACGTCTGTACTCAGCTACAAAATTTATTTTGTACACGGCGGGGGGTTCTGTTTTTCTTTTAATGGGAGTTCTAGGTATCGGTTTATATGGTTCTACTGAACCAACATTAAATTTTGAAATATTAGCCAACCGGTCCTATCCTGTGAACTTAGAAATACTTTTTTATATTGGATTTTTTCTTGCTTTTGCTGTCAAATTGCCAATCATACCCCTACATATATGGTTACCCGATACCCATGGAGAAGCACATTATAGTACTTGTATGCTTCTAGCCGGAATCTTATTAAAAATGGGAGCGTATGGATTAGTTCGGATCAATATGGAATTATTTCCTCATGCTCATTCTATATTTTCTCCTTGGTTAATGGTAGTAGGCGCAATGCAAATAATCTATGCAGCTTCAACATCTCTCGGTCAACGCAATTTAAAAAAAAGAATAGCCTACTCCTCTGTATCTCATATGGGTTTCATAATTATAGGAATTGGTTCTATCACAGATATGGGACTGAACGGAGCCCTTTTACAAATAATCTCTCATGGATTTATTGGCGCGGCGCTTTTTTTCTTGGCGGGAACAACTTATGATAGAATACGTCTTGTTTATCTTGACGAAATGGGTGGAATAGGTATTCCAATGCCAAAAATATTCACGATGTTCAGTAGCTTTTCGATGGCGTCCCTTGCATTACCTGGACTGAGTGGTTTTGTTGCCGAATTAATAGTTTTTTTTGGACTAATTACTAGTCCAAAATATCTTTTAATGACAAAACTCCCAATTACTTTTGTAATGGCAATTGGAATGATATTAACTCCTATTTATTTATTATCTATGTTACGACAGATGTTTTATGGATACAAGATATTGAATGGTTCAGACTCTTATTTTTTGGATTCTGGGCCGCGAGAGTTATTTCTTTCGGTTTCTATTTTTTTACCTGTACTCGGTATTGGTATGTACCCCGATTTCGTTCTTTCACTATCAGTTGAAAAGGTTGAAGTTATTCTATCTAATTATTTTTTTAGATAATTTATAAATCTTATCATTTTCAAAAGCGTTCGTTGTGAAATGGTACAATGACAAAGAGCCCATCGAATCATAATCAAATATGATTCGACAGGCTCTCGCCAATTCACACAAAGTTTTTTTATCTGATATACCTTGTACACCCTTTTATTGCTATTTGCAAGAACCCCTTTTTTTTTGAATTCAATTAGATGTTAATGTAAATGAACCATAACTATGTAGTCCTATTCCTAATAGATTGACTCCAAAATAGCATATCCAAATTATAAGAAATCCAATAGACGCCACAATTGCTGAATTTGTACCCTTCAGTTTTATATTTGTTCGAGTATGTAAATAAATTGAAAATATTATCCAAGTAATAAAAGCCCAAGTTTCCTTTGGGTCCCAACTCCAATAGGATCCCCATGCTTCGTTAGCCCATACTGCTCCAGAAAGAATTCCTATGGTTAAAAAGATAAATCCTAGACTAATAACCCGATAGCCCCAATAATCCAATTTTTGGATCAATTGTGATCTATAATAATTCCTTGGGAAAAAAAAAGAAGTTTTTTGTAAAACATCCCTTTGTTCATTGATATATTGGAATTCACCAACGAAAAATGACTTATTTAAATTCAATAAATGATTACTCGTAGAAAAAATCTTTCTCTTTTTTCTAACAGTAATGACTAGAAGGGATACTGATAATAATGATCCACATAAAAGGGCCGCATAGCCTAATATCATCATACTTACGTGCATTATTAGCCACTCGGATTGAAGAGCGGGTACTAATATTGTTGATTCGTGTATTTCAGTTAAAAGCCCTGAAGTAGCAAAGCCCTGGGAAAAAATAGCACTCGGGCCAATTATTGTGCTTAGAATATTTTGGTTTTTTTTGAAATATGAAACTATATAAATAAAGGAAAAACTCCATGAAAGAAAGATTAACGATTCATATAAATCACTTAGTGGAAAATGTCCCGAATAAATCCAACGCGAAATTAATAATCCTGTTATACAGAAAAAAGCCATTATCATGCCCGTTTTGGATGAATCATCTAGTTTTACGATTTCATCGACTAAAAAGGTTATCAAATGAATTGTAATTATAATCGAAACGATCGAAAAAGAAATATGAGTTAATATATGCTCTAAGGTTGAAAATATCATAAAATAAAGAGTTCCTAAATTATAAAATCGAAATTAGCAATTGAATTTATTATAGGATCTTTTTTTTTTAAGAAATGATATGCCGCCACTCGGACTCGAACCGAGATGCTCTAGCACTGCTTCCTAAGAGCAGCGTGTCTACCGATTTCACCATAGCGGCCTGTCTTGACCTGATAATAACCTATTAATAAATAATCGTCTATATTTACGAATAAAACCGAGTGCAATATTTTTTAGGAAAGATTCAAATTGATGAATAAAAATTTGTTCAAATAGGTATTTGAAGGTTCATCAGTTTCGTTTAAGATTTTTGTTTTATTTTGTATTTTATACTCTTCTCGATTCAACTCTTGTAAATCCTACTATGAATTAAGGAATAGAACCCTCCCTCCCCAAAAAACATTTTTTTTAATTAACTATTTTTTTTGATTTAATTTATTTGATTTCAAAAAGTGAAACCAAAAAAGCCATTTTATTGATGAACAAAAAAAAAAGAACCTATTTTAGATCATTCAAAATGGACACATATTTATCCAAAATCTTTTCGGTTTTGTGTGGATTGATAGCGAGATGTATGGGGGCTATATAAGAATTTCTATAAAATCAAAAAGTAAGGAAGTTGTATAAAGTTGTATGTATAAAAAAGAAAATCTTATATTACCAATAAGTTAATGGGGAAAATAAGGCTCCCAACTTGAAAATGAGAAAATATACTAAAAACGAAAAGAATACTTTTTGAGTTGGGTAAGGTAAGCAGAAGAATTCTTATCCTCCGGATTCTATAAGAGCGTAACGAATTCCATTCCCCGTTGAAGGAAATGGAATTCGGGAATTTTATTTTTGAAATGAAATAACTCCATTTTGGAGTCAGACCGGTTTAGATTATTCCAACGTGTTATGTTTTATTACTCAGTTTATTTGTTTGTCGCACAAAAAAACTTTTCGAATTCCCAGTAGAAAGAGATTTACCTAAGGAAAATGCTTTTAACGCTGCCCGATACCCCTTCTTTTTCCAAAAATTTTTACGAATACGCTTTTTTGATGCAGAAGTACGTTTTTTTGGAACTGCCATTTAAATAAAAATTAAGAGATTACTCATTGGTATAGCTGGATGTGAAAGACATCTATTGTTCAAAAAAATATGAGCTTTTCTGATTCACTATGGATTTCTATTCTATTCTTTTCTATTTTTCGAAAAATAGAAAAGAATAGATGGGGTGAACAGTATGGGAAAATCGCATAAAATTTTTCGAAAAATGGAAAAAAATAATATTTTTAATAACTTGTCAAATCTGGGACAAATATGCCCAGTTTGACTTGAATTTTCAAATTTGAAGGAGATTGGTAATTAATCTATTTCTTGCATATGATTTGACCAATTGTAACTTCTTGATTTGAATATTTGAAGTATTTAGCAGAAATTCAGAACGAATAAGTAAGAAGAAATCCAAATTCAAAAATTTTATTTAAGTTAGTACATATCTTCATTTTTTTATTGACTCCTTTCAAAAGAGGTAAGGTCCGGTGAATTGGAAACCGTTAATATTAATTAAAAAACTTTTTTTATGGAACAGACATATCAATATGCGTGTATTTTACCTTTCGTCCCACTTCTAGTTCCTATATTAATAGGGGTGGGACTTGTTCTTTTTCCGACAGCAACAAAAAATCTTCATCGTATGTGGGCTTTTCCAAGTATTTTATTGTTAAGTATAGTCATGATTTTTTCAACGAATCTGTCTATTCAGCAAATAAATAGCAGTTATATCTATCAATATGTATGGTCTTGGACCCTCGATAATGATTTTTCTTTAGAATTTGGCTGCTTGATTGATCCACTTACTTCTATTATGTTGATGTTAATCACTACTGTTGGGATTATGGTTCTTATTTATAGTGATAATTATATGGCTCACGATCAAGGATACTTGAGATTTTTTGCTTATATGAGTTTTTTCAGTACTTCCATGTTGGGATTAGTTACTAGTTCTAATTTGATACAAATTTATATTTTTTGGGAATTGGTTGGAATGTGTTCCTATCTATTAATAGGATTTTGGTTCACACGACCTCCTGCGGCAAATGCTTGTCAAAAAGCGTTTGTGACTAATCGTGTAGGGGATTTTGGTTTATTATTAGGAATTTTAGGTTTTTATTGGATAACCGGTAGTTTTGAATTTAGAGATGTATTTGAAATACTCAATAATTTGATTTCTAATAATGAAGTCAATTTTCCATTTGTTCTTTTGTGTGCTGTTCTATTATTTGCTGGCGCAGTTGCTAAATCTGCACAATTTCCCCTTCATGTGTGGTTACCTGATGCTATGGAGGGACCCACTCCTATTTCGGCTCTTATACATGCTGCTACTATGGTAGCGGCGGGGATTTTTCTTGTAGCTCGCCTTCTTCCTCTTTTCATAGTTATACCTTATATAATGAATTTAATTGCCTTGATGGGCATAATTACACTATTATTAGGAGCTACTTTAGCTCTTGCTCAAAAAGACATTAAGAGGGGTTTAGCTTATTCGACAATGTCTCAATTGGGTTATATGATGTTCGCTCTAGGAATGGGGTCTTATCGAAGTGCTTTATTTCATTTAATTACTCATGCTTATTCCAAAGCATTATTATTTTTGGGGTCCGGATCCGTTATTCATTCAATGGAAACTCTTGTTGGTTATTCTCCGGATAAAAGTCAGAATATGGTTCTTATGGGTGGTTTAACAAAACATGTACCGATTACCAAAACCTCTTTTTTATTAGGTACACTTTCGCTTTGTGGTATTCCGCCGCTTGCTTGTTTTTGGTCAAAAGATGAAATTCTTAATGATAGTTGGTTGTATTCGCCGATTTTCGCAATAATAGCTTTGGCCACGGCAGGATTAACGGCATTTTATATGTTTCGCATTTATTTACTTACTTTTGAGGGGCATTTAAACATTCATTTCCAAAATTATAGTGGCAACCAAAATACCTATTTCTATTCCCTATCCATATGGGGTAAAGGGTATTCCAAAAGAATTAACCAAAACTCGAGTTTATTAAAAAATGAAAGTTCCTCTTTTTTTTCGAAAAAGACATATCGAAGTAATGAGAATGCAATAAAAAAAAAGAGGGGGGGGGGGCTGCCTTTTATTAATATTCTCGATTTTGATAATCAAAAGTCCTTTTCCTATCCTTATGAATCCGCCAATACGATGTTATTTTCTTTACTTCTATTAGTTCTATTTACTTTATTTGTTGGATCCCTAGGAATTCCTTTTAATCAAAAAGGAAGAGATTTGGATCTATTATCCAAATGGTTAGCTCCGTCGATTAACCTTTTACATCAAAAGTCAAAGGATTCGGCAAGTTGGTATGAATTTTTCAAAGATGCCCTTTTTTCAGTTAGTATAGCTTATTTCGGAATATTTCTAGCATCCTTTTTATATAAACCCATTTATTCCTCTTTCAAAAATTTCGACTTCATAAATTCATTTGTGAAATTAGGTCCAAAAAG